TCCTATCTTTTCTTTCAACTCAGGAGAAATACGGTCGGGCGGCGCTAATTCGAATCCATCAGGTAAAATAAGAACAGCACCCACATTCAATCCTCCCTTTTTCCCATTAGCAAGAACTTGTTTCACTTGCATATCATAAGGAATTCGAAGAACTGCTTCAAATACAGTATCGGGAAGCACAGCTTGGGGAACTTCAATATCCACGGGCTTGTTAGCTAAATGGCAATTAGCACATACAATTCGTCCAGTTGCTTCTCGTGGGTTTTCATAACCCTGCTGTGCAAAAATGGGATATGCATTTGAAATAGATGTCCGAGTTATTACGTATATCATGATCGATACAGAAATCGATCGAGTCATCTGTTCCTTTACCCAAGAAAAAGTATTTCTATTTTCCATGTCCAATCGCAGATCCCAGAATTTCTACAATAAATTAGATAGGTAGCTAAGCTAATCTAGTTCCCTATACACAAGCCTGTTGTCATTCTACTGCAACAGTTGTACTGGAATGATGAATACCTTAAGTAGGTAGAAATAGAAAGAATTTTGCTAAAAAGGAAAAGGGCTTTCTTTCTAAAGAAAGAAAGATGCTAATTTGATTAATATCAGGAGATCAAATGAATTTATGCTTCACTAATTGAATGATAAATGACTACAAGCGAAGGAGATAGACGGTTTAAACAAAAAAAGACCCAAAATTTCAAGCATGTATCTAGAATTACTGGAAAACTACAAACAAAAATAGTGAAAATTAGCTCGTTAGGAGCCCATCCAAGATCGTTGTAGACCCAACGAATTACTAGTTCCCAACCGCGGGTGGAGTGAAATCCAACAAAAAAATCAGTAACTAAAAGAATAAAAAAAGCTTTTATTGAGTCATTTAAGTTATAGAAAAATTCCTGAACCCAAGAATTCAAAATGACAAGTTCCTCTTTACCCAGAAAAAAAGAACCACTTAGAATAGCCAAACAGATTATATTTGTCGAGAAATGCAAAATGATATGGAGATGATCCTCATTATCCATTTTGACCAATTGTATTATTTCCTTGTGTATACCCATAGGAGGTTTTTGTACATGTGTCTTCGGTTTCTTTATCATTTCGTCCAAGAGAAAAAGTTCTTCTAATTCTATGAATCTTGCTAGAATCCTTTTCTCTTGAATACCAGTTAAGAGAGTTTCGGATTGCCTGGTATTCCACCAATTCTTAATCCAAAGTTCCAGACATTTGTTAAAAGAGAAAGAGACCCCCCAGGGCAAAAGTACGATAAATACAAGATATAGTAAAGAAGGCAATGCTTTCTTTTTTTTCATTTTTGATCTGTAAATTGAGTTGTTAATGAATCCGCTTCATTCGCTGACTCTATAATGATATTTATTTTTCTTTGAAACAAAAACTTTATAGCAAGGTTTGAGACCCTGTATCTATTCTTCTTTTTGTATATTAGTGGAATTTCATTGCATTGGGTTCTTTCTTAGATCTAGATGGAGCGGAATAGAGAAATGGAATAAAAAAATACAATAGGTACTCAAAATACTTCAATTGGTACGCGCAAGAAATAGGCCAATTCGGCAGCTTTTTGTTCAATTTCTCGTGGAGTAAAAAACTTCTCATCAGTACGAGTCAAGGGAATGACCCCCTGGCCCCGGATTTCCATATAAAGGATACGACGAGGATAAAGACCCTCTTTAACCTGAATTCTAATTGATTGGATATCCCGCATAAGGAATCGAAGGAAGACACGACGTTTTATTCCAGGGAATCCCCAACGAAAAATGCACACTATTCCCTCTTTTCTATCGAATCGGTCATAGCCACTACCTACATTCCACAAAATAGTGCACCACAAGTAGGAGCTAATGAATAGGCCCGCGATTCCGTAGAAAGACATCACGACCCCCTGTGGAAAAAAAAGAATTTGTTGAGATGGAAGTATAGATATCATATTTTTACCAAAATAACTGGAAGCCCCAACCGATAAGAATCCTAGTGAACCTAGAAAAAGAATAGAGGCCCAGAAAAAATTACCCCTTTTTCGCGAACCTTTTAGAAGTTCTACCCATATGTGTTCTGATCGCCAATTCATATTAGATATACTAAATCCAGCAGTGGTCGATTGAAATTGAGAGAATAAGCTAAATGATTTTGACTTTACTTTTTTTGATTCTGAAATCACCTTCAGCAACTAGTACTCCTGTTAAAAAATTGGTTAGATACATTGACTTTCTATTCAAAAAATATTCGTGGATTCAATTAAAAGAAAATTCGCTATACCCGGCTCCGCATATTCAAGCATTTATGCTCGTAGCCTATATCCGCATCCATAGCCGTTTTTCATTTGTATGTAGAAAGATCCACACACCCTACCATATTGTATTACTTACACTAAAAAATACTAGACAATCTTATTTTTCTGCACATAAAGAAATAAAGAAGCCATTGCAATTGCCGGAAATACTAAGCCTACTAAAGGCACGAAAATAGAAGGTAAGTTGAAATCCGTCATAGAATAGGTGTCTCAATTCAAATTTACTATTTCTATCTATTCGAAAAATATCTTAAGATTCTTATGATATAATTTAAGTATATCTATTATAAGGAATATTGACTATTGTATTTTTTAGTTTGAAAAATAAAGATTTTTTATAGAATACTTTTATAGAATACTTTAGTATTCTATAAAAAAATGAAAGGAATGCATAATAAGAAAATTGCAAAAAAGAAGAACTTATTAAAAAGATTTGATTTTTTTCTCATCCTCATGGTCTTTCTGTCCTTCTAATCGAACTTGAAATTCGATTCAAAAGAAAGTGGCTAGAATTTACTTCTAGCATACCTACTCCTGTAGAAGCGCATACAATAATGCGTGGTAAAGGCGGAAAAATAGTATATTCAATCAAAATCAAAGGGCAAATTCTCTTACCTACTACAGATCTCATACTATCCCCCTTAGACTTTTTAAGGGAATATACCACCCAAAGGGTATTAAAATGCCGGGTGGAGTTAGCTTTTCGACGAAGACCCGTCCCGTGCAGTGAAGTCTTGTTAGTAATACCCCCCGCAAGAATGGATTCTATATAGAAGAATATTATTATATAGAAGAATATTCTTCCGAAAACTCCTCTGGACGCGTATAGTAGCATTGATTCTTTCCCAACCCAATAAACGAAGACTTTTTTCTGTAAATACTGCGTATTTGATTCCATTATCATATGATAATACTAGAATTTGTATTTCTTTTTTGTATTCTACCTTTATATATTCTAGATATATAGAATAGGGGAATCCCGATTTGTCAAGTCTTATGATCGTATCAAGATCTATTTTTATTTGGCTCAATCTTTTTTTTTTCTAAAAAAAAAAAAGATTGAGCCAAGTTTAATTGTAATCCATTAGAAGAATAAAGAAGAATTACTGCATTTCGTAACTTATTTTTTCTCTTTTTATTTCGTTTCTTTTTTTTTTTTTTAGCCCTTCTTTCTATTTAGTTTTATCTATTAATCGATAGTATCTACTGGCGCGAACTCGAATTTGATCGCTTTCCATACTTCACAAGCTGCGGCAAGTTCAGGACTCCATTTGCAAGCTGCTCGAATAATTTCATTACCTTCACGAGCAAGATCGCGCCCTTCGTTACGAGCTTGGACACAGGCTTCTAAAGCCACTCGATTAGCTGCTGCACCTGGTGCATTTCCCCAAGGATGTCCTAAAGTTCCTCCACCAAATTGTAATACGGAATCATCCCCAAAGATTTCGGTAAGAGCTGGCATATGCCAAACATGAATACCACCTGAAGCCACCGGTATAACACCAGGCATGGATACCCAGTCCTGAGTGAAAAAGATACCGCGAGCACGATCTTTTTCAATAAAATCATCGCGCAATAAATCAACAAAACCTAAAGTCATTTCGCGTTCCCCTTCTAACTTACCTACTACTGTACCAGCGTGGATATGATCTCCCCCAGACATACGCAATGCTTTAGCTAATACACGGAAATGCATACCATGATTTTTCTGTCTATCAATAACTGCATGCATTGCACGGTGAATGTGAAGAAGTAGGCCATTGTCGCGGCAATAATGAGCCAAAGTAGTATTTGCGGTGAATCCCCCAGTTAAGTAGTCATGCATTACAATAGGAACCCCTAATTCCCTTGCAAATACAGCTCTCTTAATCATTTCTTCGCATGTAGCTGCAGTTGCATTCAAGTAATGCCCCTTGATTTCACCGGTTTCGGCCTGTGATTTATAAATAGCTTCGGCACAAAAGACAAAACGGTCTCTCCAACGCATAAATGGTTGTGAGTTTACGTTTTCATCATCTTTGGTAAAATCAAGTCCACCACGTAGACACTCATAACACGCTCTACCGTAATTTTTTGCGGATAATCCCAATTTTGGTTTAATAGTACATCCCAATAAAGGACGACCATACTTGTTCAACTTATCTCTTTCAACTTGGATACCATGAGGCGGACCTTGGAAAGTTTTTGAATAAGTAGGGGGAATTCGTAGATCTTCCAGACGTAGAGCACGTAGGGCTTTGAAACCAAATACGTTACCTACAATGGAAGTAAACATGTTAGTAACGGAACCCTCTTCAAATAGGTCTAATGGATAAGCTACATAAGCGATCCATTGGCCATCTTCCCCAGGAACAGGCTCGATGTGATAGCATCGTCCTTTGTAACGATCAAGACTGGTAAGTCCATCAGTCCAAACTGTTGTCCATGTACCAGTAGAAGATTCGGCAGCTACTGCAGCCCCTGCTTCTTCGGGCGGAACCCCAGGCTGAGGAGTTACTCGGAATGCTGCCAAGATATCAGTATCCTTGGTTTCATACTCCGGGGTGTAGTAAGTCAATTTATAATCTTTAACACCAGCTTGAAATCCAACACTTGCTTTAGTTTCTGTTTGTGGTGACATAAGTCCCTCCCTACAACTCTTGAATTAAAAATTCTCACAATGACAGGGTCTACTCGATGTGAATTAGGCGTAAATGAAACTTTAGCAAAAAGATCTTAAAACAAAAAAGATATTCAATTAATATCAACTCATTAAAGAAAATAGAGGGCATGCTTAAGTTAATGAATATGTTTCATTCATATATAAAGCGTACACCCTGTCTATGTTCTATCCTATAGGAATTCCACTCTAGGAATTTGATAGGAATTGAATTGTTGTTATAGTAAGTTAACATGGTTCGTTATTAAACCATGGATTTGATTTACCAAATCCATCATTATTGTATACTCTTTGATAGATATAGCGCAACCCAAATCAATCCCTAATCCCTTATTTTACAAGTTTTTAATAAGCTCCTTTCTTATTTTGAATGCAAATACCTAACTAAATATTAAGAAAAATCTCTGTTGACAGCAATCTATGCTTCACAGTAGTATATATTTTGTATATCGAAGTCCTAGATAGGAAAGTAGAGTAGGCACAGATCCTCCACAAAAGGTAAAATGTATATGAAAAAAAGATTGATTGAACTTTCCAACGGACTCATTCCATGAGTAAACGATTGAATGGGATTCGCTTGGGCAACGAAATCAAGTCCTGGTCCCCTTTTCTCTCTTATTGAATTAACTAATTCATTTCCCTTTTACTTTTGGATTTTTGGATATTCTTTTGGATTTGATTTGGCATTATTCAACAAGAAAAAATAAAAATTTCGACAAATTCCTTTTTTTAAATTATGTGATAATTATGAGAATCAATCCTACCACTTCTCGTCCCGGGGTTTCCACAATTGAAGAAAAAAGCACAGGTCGTATCGATCAAATTATTGGACCTGTGCTGGATGTCACTTTTCCCCCGGGCAAGTTACCTTATATTTATAACGCTTTGGTAGTCCAGAGTAGAGACACTGCCGATAAGCAAATTAATGTGACTTGTGAGGTACAACAATTATTAGGAAATAATCGAGTTAGAGCTGTAGCTATGAGTGCTACAGACGGGTTGATGAGAGGAATGGAAGTGGTTGACACGGGAGCTCCTCTCAGTGTTCCGGTCGGTGGAGCTACTCTCGGACGAATTTTCAACGTTCTTGGGGAGCCTGTTGACAATTTGGGTCCTGTAGATAGTAGTGCAACGTTCCCTATTCATAGATCCGCGCCTGCCTTTATCGAGTTAGATACAAAATTATCTATCTTTGAAACAGGTATTAAGGTGGTCGATCTTTTAGCTCCTTATCGACGTGGAGGAAAAATAGGACTATTTGGGGGGGCTGGGGTAGGTAAAACAGTACTCATCATGGAATTAATCAACAACATTGCTAAAGCTCATGGGGGCGTATCCGTATTTGGTGGAGTAGGGGAACGGACTCGTGAAGGAAATGATCTTTATATGGAGATGAAGGAATCCGGAGTAATTAATGAAAAAAATATTGAGGAATCAAAGGTAGCTCTAGTTTATGGCCAAATGAATGAACCACCGGGAGCTCGTATGAGAGTTGGTTTAACTGCCCTAACTATGGCAGAATATTTCCGAGATGTTAATAAGCAAGACGTGCTTCTATTCATAGATAATATCTTTCGTTTTGTTCAAGCAGGATCGGAGGTATCCGCATTATTAGGGAGAATGCCCTCTGCAGTGGGTTATCAACCTACTCTTAGTACAGAAATGGGTTCTTTGCAAGAAAGAATTGCTTCTACTAAAAAGGGATCCATAACCTCGATCCAAGCAGTTTATGTACCTGCGGACGATTTGACGGACCCTGCTCCTGCTACAACATTTGCACATTTGGATGCTACTACTGTACTTTCCAGAGGATTAGCTTCCAAGGGTATTTATCCAGCAGTAGATCCTTTAGATTCAACCTCAACTATGTTACAGCCTCGGATCGTTGGCAACGAACATTATGAAACTGCGCAAAGAGTTAAGGAAACTTTACAACGTTACAAAGAACTTCAGGACATTATCGCAATTCTTGGGTTGGATGAATTATCGGAGGAGGATCGTTTAACTGTAGCAAGAGCACGAAAAATTGAGCGTTTCTTATCACAACCGTTCTTTGTGGCAGAAGTTTTTACCGGTTCTGCAGGAAAGTATGTTGGTCTTGCAGAAACAATAAGGGGATTTCAACTAATCCTTTCCGGAGAATTAGACGGCCTACCGGAACAGGCTTTTTATTTGGTGGGTAACATCGATGAAGCTAGCACGAAAGCTATAACCTTAGAAGAGGAGAACAAATCGAAGAAATGAAATTAAATCTTTATGTACTGACTCCTAAGCGAATTATATGGGATTGTGAAGTGAAAGAAATCATTTTATCCACTAATAGTGGCCAAATTGGCGTATTACCAAATCATGCCCCCATTAACACAGCAGTAGACATGGGTCCTTTGAGAATACGCCTCCTAAACGACCAATGGTTAACCGCGGTTCTCTGGAGTGGTTTTGCGCGAATAGTTAATAATGAGATCATCATTTTAGGAAATGATGCGGAACTGGGTAGTGACATTGATCCGGAAGAAGCTCAAAAGGCACTTGAGCTAGCCGAAGCTAACTTGAGTAAAGCTGAGGGTACGAAAGAATTAGTTGAAGCGAAGCTAGCTCTCAGACGAGCTAGGATACGAATCGAGGCTGTCAATTGGATTCCCCCATCCAATTGAAAAAAATCCAATGGTTTATAGTTGATACAAAGAAAAAGGGAAGAGGGGTAGAAAAAGTTATTAGATAGCGAAGCGAAGTAAGTCCAATGCTATCTAGTAATTTTTCTACCTACCTACCTACTATTGGATTTGAACCAATGACTCCCGCCGTATGAAAGCAATACTCTAACCACTGAGTTAAGTAGGCAATTTATCACCACAAAGGAAGACCCATTACTTCGATCGATTATATATTGAATCCCTTTTCCAAGCAATACCGCTCTGTTATTGGTATGTTATATACTAAACAGATCAAAGGGTTTTCTTCTGGCATTCGATAATATTCACCTTGACAAGAAATTATCTATAGGTTAAGATATCTCTGATAAGGGCTATAGCTCAGTTCGGTAGAGCAACTCGTTTACACGTGCGCCAATGCTTTTCAAAGGAGCTTTTTATGCAATGAACATAATTGATCTTATTGCAAAATCAATGTCTTACTTCATAGATTCGAGAGAATAGGAGAACAGTAGCCTGACAAACAGTCAGTTCAGTTTGATTCAGGTGCCAATTCAGGTGCCTAATCAAATAGAACCCTTATGGATTTGCTAGTTGATAAGGTAAATATCCAGCCCACTAAATGCTAGGCGTAATGAGGATAAGGGCCTCCAAAAAACTTCTTTTCGTTCTATGAACTTTAAGGTGTATGAAGTCTCATAGTCAACTCTTGCAGTGGAACGATAGAGACTCCATTTCACTTAGGTTGATTTAATTTAGGCCGGAGGCAGACCTAAGTCAAGGTAATCCTCCTTTGAAACACTTTGGTATTGCTCCTAGATAGATCATAATACAAATAATCAATCAGAGCACAGGGAGCCATCTCATTATCTTTCCGTAAAGAAAAACTATGGTGGACTAACTGATTTTTACATCAGTTGATGAAAGAGCCCAATGCAAAAAAATGCATGTTGGGTCTTTGAAACAGTTCGAATCATTTCGATAATAATCCGTTTGATCTGTTTTACCGAGAAGGTCTACGGTTCGAATCCGTATAGCCCTAATATGTCCTTTTTTTGATTTTAGGATCGCTATCCTATGTTTCCTTTAGTATAGTTTTCATTTCCTCATTAGTACTTGTTTATAGACTGGACGGGAGCCTGCACTATAGAATAGAAATAAAAGCATTACCACAGGCTCATTTATCGAAAATCATAGAGACAGGAAAAGAAAAATGAATTTCTATCAAATCAATAGAAGAACGGATCCCTTACCTGATTTGAATCCCGTCCTCCTTCAAATAGGATATCTCTGGACTTCCCTATAATAACTGCAATGATTTTCTCCATCTTGCGAATTCCTACTTTGTTTGAAGTATATTACTTTGCTTATATATAAATTTCTACTTTAAAATAGAAAAAAGTAAAGAGTAAAATAAGAAAACAGAATATTCTGTCTCATAGTTCTGAAATAGAGTTCTTTATTTTTATAGTATTACTTCTCATTAGACTGCATACCTGAGTCCTCCTATCTTAATTAGGTTCTAATTAGTAGTATTCTCTTTTTTATTTAATAGTCTTTTATTATCCTTAAATAAAGGATAGAGCAATTCCTTTTGCTAAAGATTCTAGAGAAAGCGAGATAAAGTGAAGCGAGAGAGTTTTCTTTATATAAGAATTAGATCTACACCATATCTAAATAAAATGGAAATAAAAAAGAAAGGGAGTCGGGATTCTCATTGGATGAATCTTTAAAGAGAAGACACGGCACAGAGGAAACAAAGGCTAAACTAAGCGCTTTTGTTTGAACAAAAACAGATTCTTGTTTCATCGAGGAAAAGAGAGAAGTTCTGGATAAATTGACAATGCTGAATTGAATTGACTAATTTCAGTTCCGCCTATTCCATATTAATCGGAGTACATTATGTTTCTGCTTCACGCATATGATATTTTTTGGACATTTCTAATAATAGCAAGCCTTATTCCTATTTTGGCATTTTGGATTTCAGGGCTTTTAGCCCCGGTTAGTGAAGGACCAGAAAAGCTTTCTAGTTATGAATCGGGTATAGAACCCTTGGGAGGGGCTTGGCTACAATTCCGAATACGCTATTACATGTTTGCACTAGTTTTTGTTGTTTTTGATGTGGAAACGGTCTTTCTTTACCCTTGGGCAATGAGTTTCGACGTATTGGGTGTATCTGTTTTTATCGAAGCTTTCATTTTCGTGCTTATCCTAGTTGTTGGTTTAGTTTATGCATGGCGCAAAGGAGCCTTGGAATGGTCTTAACTAAATATTTAGACAAAGAAAAAAAAGAAGAAAAAGATTCCATTGAGACAGTTATGAATTTGATTGAGTTTCCCTTACTTGACCAAACAAGTTCCAATTCTGTTATTTCAACTACAC